AAAGGATCTATGCGCATTCAAAGGCGTAAAATGGTTATTTGGGGACCGTCTCAAGGAAATCCCCATTCCCCTCTTTTTTTGGAAAAAATGGAAGATTTTCCTTTTCCTATATCCGACCTAATGAAGCTTTTTTTTAATATTAGAGATTGGTTGGATAAAAAGTCAGAATTTGAAATTTTAGATCAACAATTCCAAATAAAAAAAAACAACCAGGAAGACGCAATGGAATTCTGGGAAAACATTCCATATGCACAAAAAACAAGAAGTATTCTGTTACTAGCACAATCAATTTTTAGAAGGTATATTAAATTACCCTTATTGATAATAGCTAAGAATATTGGCCGTATTTTATTACGGCAATCTCCGGAATGGTATGAGGATTTCCAAGATTGGAATAGAGAAATTTATTTAAAGTGCAGCTATAATGGTCTTCAATTCTCCAAAACGGAATTTCCTAAAAATTGGTTAATAGAAGGTTTTCAGATCAAAATATTATATCCTTTTCATTTGAAACCGTGGCACGGATCTAAGCTACGACTCTCTGATAGAGATCGAAAGCAACAAGATGATTTTGATTCTTGTTTTTTAACAGTTTTGGGAATGGAAACAGAATATCCTTTTGGTCCTCCTCGAAAAACACCTTCCTTTTTTGAACCCGTTTTTAAAGATATAGACTACAAAGTCGAAATAAGAAATTTAAATTTTAGAGTTCAAAGAGTTTTAAAAAAAATAACAAAGCAACAAGAAAAAGCATTTTTTTTTTTAAAACAAATACTTTTAAAAGGAAAGAAAATTCCATTATTTATACCGAGAGAAATATATGAATCAAGTGAAACTCAAACAGAAAAGGATTCGATAATCAGCACTCAGATAATTCATGAATCATTTAGTCAAAATAAATCTAGAGATTATTCACAGGCAAAAGAAGAGATTAAACATAGAATTGATAGAAGAAACACAATCAGAAATCAAATAGAAATAATGAAAAAAAATAAAAATAATAATCGAGAATCACCCCCAAAAATTTGGAAAATATTAAAAAGAAAAAATATTGAATTAATATTTCAATTTTGCATTGAAAAAATATACGTAGATATCTTTTTATGTATAATTAATATGCGCAGAATTTCTCTACAACTTTTTATGGAATCAACAAAAAAAATTCTTGAAAAATACATTGACAATAATGAAATAAATAAAGATAAAGAAAGAATTAATAAAAAAAAACAAAATAAAATTGACTTCATTTCGCCTATGACTATAAAAAAGGCTTTTGATAATCTTAGAAATAGTAAGCAGAAGCCACATATTTTTTTTGATTTATCTTACTTGTCACAAAAATATGTATTTTTAAAATTATCACAAACCCAAGTTATTAACTTCAATAAGTTAAGATCTATTCTTCAATATAATGGACCATCTTTTTTTCTTAAGAATGAAATAAAGGATTTTTTTGGAACACAAGGAATATTTGATTCCAAAGTAAGACATAACAAACTTTCAAATTATGAAAAGAATCCATGGAAAAACTGGTTAAGAAGTCATTATCAATATGATTTATCTCAGATTACATGGTCTACATTAGTCCCACAAAAATGGCGAAATCAAATAAATCAATGCCATATGTCTCAAAATGATGATTTAAAGAAAGGGTATTCCTATAAAAAAGACCCATTATTGGATTACAAAAAAAAACAAAATTTGAAAGTATATTTATTACCAAATAAAGAGGAGAATTTTCAAAAAAACTATAGATATGATCTTTTCTCATATAAATATATTAATTCTGAAACTAAGAATAAGTCTGATATTTATAAATCATCATTAGAAACAATAAAGAAGCAAGAAAATTCCACCAAAAATAAAGAAACTTTTTTTAACATACTCAATAATATTCCTATCAAGAATTATCTAGAAAAAAGTGATATTATATATATGGAAAAAAATACAGATAGAAAATATTTGGGTTGGAAATTTAATACAAATATTCAGGTTGAACCTAATAAGGACCAAATAACGGAGAATTCTCATAATAATGGTCTTTTTTATCTTCCAATTAAATCAAATTCCGAAATCAATTATAAAAAGGTCTTTTTTGATTGGATGGGGGTGTCTTTTGATTGGATGGGAATGAATGAAAAATTCTTAATCTTAAATCACTTCATATCGAATCCGAAAGTTTTTTTATTTCCAGAGTTTTTAATACTTTATCATAAATATAAAGAGAAACCTTGGTTTATCCCAAGCAACTTACTTCTTTTTAATTTGAATATCAATCCAAATTTTAGTGAAAATCCAAATATCAAAGGAAAACAAGAGGCAAATGAATATTTTTTAAATTTTAGACCATCAAATTCAAAACAATATTTTGAATTAAAGAATCAAAACAATATTGAAGAATATTTTTTAGAATCGATCGAAAAACTAAAAGTATTGCTTAAAGGAGATTTTCCTTTTCAATTAAGATGGACTGGACGTTTGAATCAATTGAATCAAAAAA